ATCTATATATAATAGATTATATAGATAATAGATAAAAAAATAATATAGAATCTAAAAATAGAAAAGAAAGAGAAAAATGATGAAGACAATAAAGCCCTTGTTACGTTTCCATATTAAAGTAAAGTATAGTACTTCATTTTTTTCTTTATCTTAATGCCCATTGGTGTTCCAAAAGTACCTTTTCGGAGTCCTGGAGAGGAAGATGCAGCTTGGGTTGACGTATAGTGCGACTTGTCAGACATATGGGTCCTATGGTATTTCCCCATTATCTCCCCCCGATCGAGTATTCTCTGTTTCGCCCAATTCAATAGATATCTATTCTATATTGTATGGATTGAACCATCAATAATTCGGAGCGTGACGCACAATAATTCCTATTGGGGATCAATAGTATCAATTAGAATAATTGATGGTTTACTTGAACTGATAAAATAAAGTATCAATAAAGTATCCAGGCTCCGTGCAGATAATTCAAAATTTGAAATGGTAAGAGTAAAGTAATAGAATGGGAGTGTAAATGTAGTAATATAAATTTAAAAAATAAAAGAATATAGACTCTAAAAATTATCTAAAGAATATAATATAACTATATTAGAATCTTCTAATAGAATCTATTATGAAGATTACACGATTACCGCTTGTATCATAGGTTATCTTAGACTTACTCTAGGGATAATCTCAAACTGCCTACCAATAGAGTAGTATGATGAGTACATCGAATAGTTTGGATAAAGGTATTAAAAAAATTGAAAAAAAAAAGAGGTGGTACTGAACCCATTTGCCCTATAAGTGCAAATGGAATTCGGTCAAATCTTCCTCCGGAGTAGAACAAGAACCTAAAAGAATTGAAAGGGCCCATTCAGGAACAAGAAAATGACATCGTTATTTGAATTTCGATGAAACAATACATCAATGAGAAGTTAGTTAAATAAGTTCATAAAATTTTTATAGGGAAGGAGATCAAAACTCATGTTACAAAAAAAAAAAAAAGAAATAGGACTGGAATCGACACATTGATTTTTTTGCAATTACTTTGAACCGTATGCATCCAAAGGTGCACGTACGGTTCCTCAGGGATAAAATTTTGCCCTAATCAACCGACTTTATCGAGAAAGATTACTTTTTTTAGGCCAAGAGGTTGAGAGCGAGATCTCGAATCAACTTGTTGGTCTCATGGTATATCTCAGCATAGAAGATGATACTAGGGATCTTTATTTGTTTATAAACTCTCCAGGCGGATGGGTAATGCCAGGAATAGCCATTTATGATACTATGCAATTTGTGTCACCGGATGTACATACAATATGTATGGGATTAGCCGCTTCAATGGGATCTTTCATTCTGGTCGGAGGAGAAATTACCAAACGTCTCGCATTCCCTCACGCTTGGCGCCAATGAGTTTTTATTTGAGAAAAAAAAAGACTATGCCTTCGCTGTATCGAATATGAATCAAATAAAGAATAAGTAATAATAGCATGGCACTTCGAGTTCGATATGAAAAAACCATTATTGTTTTTTGCTAACATGAGATTTTGTATCGAGATAGTAGTATGAAAAAAGGGGTTATTCCCAATTTGATCTTATGTGTCAAGAGTAAATTTCAGCGTCACAAACCATTTTTCTTCCACACCAGAAGTCTCTTTCTTATCTTTATGTTATGAGAGAAAGAGTAAAAAAAAAAATGGAAAAATCATTTGATCCTTCTTGGATCGTCTCAAAAAGAAACTTTGGGATTGCTAAACCACAGACGAGATAAATATATAAAGCAACAGAACCATCATAGTATTTTTTTATTACTCTGAAAGGAAGGGTGGTAAATGGATCATTTAACGATTTGAATTGTATGGGTTCTCTTTCTTCTTTTCTCGATAGAAGAAATTCCATTGCAGAGCCGTATGCAATGTACAAAAGATGCCCGTACGGTTGTTTCATTCCATTTTTTGTTGTTATTTGAATCCCCCCTGAATTTCACCAAATCGTGCGAGATAGAGATAGAAGAACCATTCCTTATGTTATATAAATATCATCAGGGTTATGATTCACCAACCTGCTAGTTCTTTTTACGAGGCACAAGCAGGGGAATTTATCCTGGAAGCAGAAGAACTATTGAAGCTTCGCGAAACCCTCACAAAAGTTTATGTACAAAGAACGGGCAACCCTTTATGGGTTATATCCGAAGATATGGAAAGGGATGTTTTTATGTCAGCAACAGAAGCCCAAGCTCATGGCATCGTTGATCTTGTAGGGATCGAAAATGAAAATACTGGTGAGGATTTCGTATAAATATAAATATAGAATTCCATTTCAAAATTTGAATTTTCTGTGTGAATAGAAATCATTCATAACAATCAACGATCAGGTTGAGATCGATCTAAGCCAACCCGCTCTATTCTATCTAGAATGAGATTCTATAGACACAAAATGCCAACCATTAAACAACTTATTAGAAACGCAAGACAGCCAATAAAAAATGTCACGAAATCTCCCGCTCTTCGAGGATGTCCTCAGCGTCGAGGAACATGTACTAGGGTGTATGTGCGACTCGTTCAGATCATTAGTTTGAAAAAATGCAAGAATTTTGTCCAGTATAACCGACTACTACTAATGAATTAGGATATATAGGGTCGAAGACGACCATTTAATTGATATTATCTAAAAATGATGATCGATCATCTACATCTACGTATTATGTTATGGAATTTATGGTTTCTATTGGTGCAAATCCAATCACTCCGTTTGAGATGAGAAGCAAAATTCTCCATTGGATAGCAAATAGCTATCCATTAAGCGGAGGAAATAGTCTTATAGGAAAGAATCAAAAAGGTTCTGCTCCTATTTTTGAAAAAACGGACTAACAGGGTCAGCTACCTAGCCAACTTTCATAATTAAATGCCGTCACTGTATGGATAGCTTTTTTGTGAAAAGGACTTTTACTTTCTAATTAGAATTGAAAAAAGAATTCTAAATGAAAAATGGATGGGTAGAGCCAAAGAGTGTGAACTATACAAGTTCACAATAAAATTAGATGAAATAAAAGAAGAGGCTCCGGTGTATAGAGAGGATCTCACCGTTTGAAAAGTTGCCATAAAAACGAGGGAACCCACTATTCTTTTTTATTTAGTATTAGTAGCAGTCGAATTTCTTATTTCAAGGCGAGATACCTGGAAGAAAGAAAAAATCGTGGTTGGGAAGGTCATAGTCGCAAAAGCCATTGGAATTTATATTTTATATATAGGAAGAATCCGTTTTGTTATTAATAGACCGGAGGAAAAGGATGACTGAAATAAGAGAAATCTATTAGTTATTCAAGAAAGTTTCATTTGATTCAATGACCAGAGTTAAACGAGGATATACAGCTCGGAGACGTCGAAAAAAAATTCGTTTATTTGCATCAACCTTTAGAGGGGCTCATTCAAGACTTACTCGAATGACTACTCAACAAAGAATGAGAGCTTTGGTTTACTCTCATCGAGATAGGAACAGGAAAAAGAGAGATTTTCGTCGTTTGTGGATCACTCGGATAAATGCAGTAACTCGGGAGGATAGGCTATTCTGTAGTTATAGCCTATTCATACACAATCTGTACAAGAGACAATTGCTTCTGAATCGTAAAATACTTGCGCAAATAGCCCTATCAAATAAGAATTGTTTTGATGTGATTTCCAATAAAATCATCAATCAAAAAGAAAATATAAATCAAATAAAAAAAGAAAAGAATCTTAATAGTTAATAGAATCTACTATATAGGAAACAAGAATGATTGAAACAGAATTTCCCGGAGAATGGACTCCGGGAAGAGAGAAGAAAAAAATTAAGATTTGAGTAGTAGGAATAAACGAACATCTTTCAAGAAAAAAAGATTTCTTCCCCATTTTTCCTTTTTTTTAACACAAGAATCAAATCTGGATTCTAGTTTTTTTTGAGCAAAACATTAACCTGAACTTGAATTCCTATTGGAATTTTGAGGAGTCTATCTATTTATTTTTAGTTCTAGGACCCGTAGTTCTAGGGATCAATTCCACTCTCTCTAATTGTTTCTCATTATTACGAAAAGGTAACGAAGATAAAATACGAGCTTGTTTTATAGCAATAGTAATTAATCGTTGTTGTTTCAAGGTCAACCTATTCACCCGTCTAGATAAGATTTTTCCTTGTTCACTAATAAATCGACTAATTAAACTCATGTTTCTATAATCGATTCGATCCCCCGATCCAATTGGGGGTAAACGCCTACGAAAAGATCGCTTGGATTTACGGAAAGGTTTTTTGGATTTATCCATGGTTTGCTTATTCCTTGTTTGTTTATTCCTTATATATAAAATAATCTAGAAAATACAATTCTCGTTTTTTTTATTCATTTCAGATCCGACCAAAATAGGATTTGGTTTGTATTCTATATGTTAAGATGTAAAGTTATTACTCTTCCCGCTCCTTGGAAAAATAACACACGCATTCTGCTCCATCTATTTCTTTATTTCCCCATGAATCTTATACTTTTGAGAATAGCGACAAAATTTTCTCAATTCTAATCGATTGGGTGTATTGTGTCGATTCTTTTGAGTAATATATCTAGAAATGCCCGGCGATTCTTTGTTGACACCCTTTCGAACACAACAGGTACATTCCAAAATCACTAGAATTCTGATATCTTTACCCTTGGCCATGAACCTCCTTTTCATTTTGGATTGACTTCACTTTAGAATTCCCCTCATTTTCTTTTGTATCCGAACCAAAAACAAAAGAAAATAAGAAGAAAAGAAAAAAATCTATATTCTATTATATTCTATAATCTATCTATATCTATATTAATCTATATTAATAAAAGTTACTAACTAGAAATGCAATTTGTAAATATTTTTATTTTTGAATTCGTTAATAGAAGAATATTCAGAATATAATAATAATTAAGTAATACAATTTTTTCTAACTAGGAATTATTCCTATCCTAATCTCAGTATTTTATTTTTTCTATGTTAGAATTTCGTACCCCTAGACTGGATTCACATTTCTTTTCCAAAAAATTCTATCGTAGATTCACTCTATTTTGACTGAGGTTCGATACACTTTTTCTTTCTCTTTCTTTTTTCTTTAGGATAGGAAAGAAAAAGGGAGCGAAATTGGAGCCATGTTGCGTAGAATTGTATCTCAAATATTCTTCATTTCTTCACATAGAAATAAAAGGATTCAATCAGAATGAAAAAAAGGGGAATGACAAAGCATCTGGAAAAAAACGATTAATTTCTATCAATAGACCTGCTAAAGACCCAAACCATAGAGTGGTTAGCACAGGTGCCGTGGAGAGATATGTTTTTATATCTCGCATTGAAAATCCTCCTTCTTTTTTTATTTTATATTTTTCTTGTATATTGTAATACATATTACATATATAGTCCTAGTTTGATATAGATCCTAGATAACCCGAACTTGTAGTTCAAGATCATTTGTTTTTTCGCGAAATGAAATTAGTAATTAGGAATTACTAACTAAAATGCATATGTACAATGATCGAGCATATGAAATTTTGTCGCCCCCCCAAAAATAAAAAAAAAAATGACAAGAACTTTCTCTACCTATTTCTATAGGTAGAGGAAAAAAGAAGGATGTGGAAAACAAGACATTTATTTTATACAATGACACTGTACAAGAATTTTGAAAAGGGATGTAGCGCAGCTTGGTAGCGCGTTTGTTTTGGGTACAAAATGTCACAGGTTCAAATCCTGTCATCCCTACCTATTCTTTCTCCTATGGACAGTTACGAGGGATTCGTTGAATAAGATCGGATAAAATAGAATCTTTCGTTTTTACATACTGTATGTACGCAATACCCCTTTTGTGGATAAAAAAATACTTTTCTTTACAATCGTATCTACTCTTATAGGATAAAAGAAAGCGCTCTTAGTTCAGTTCGGTAGAACGCAGGTCTCCAAAACCTGACGTCGTAGGTTCAAATCCTACAGAGCGTGATTCCGTTTATGATATGTTGAATTACAATGAAAGAACTTAACAAAACAAAGTATAATTGCAACTCAAATTTGACCTCCTACAAGGAGGAGGCCAATCAAAAAAAGAGATGTTACTCAATCAAAGGTCCAACAAATCACCACGCCTGTATTGTAAATATGCAGTTACAAATAATCCTGTTAAAGTAATAGGAATTAGACCTAAGACAATTCCAAATAGAAAAACTTCAATCATTTTGATTTGTTTTAGCGAATAAAAAGAGAGGTAAGATCTATCCCTAAATATTAATCTGAATTATACGTGAATCTCAATGACTAGAAATTGGCAATTGACGCAGGAAGGAACCATAGAATACCTGAAATGAAATATTAGGAAAGGCTTTGGTTTTTATTTTTGTAAGTTTTTATGGAATTTGATTCATTTCAAATAAGTCGTATCTTGTTTAAACCAATAAATAGAGCTGGGGTTATAGTTGAAGCAGCCAGTAAAAAACCGAAATAACTAGTTAGAATAGGCATGAAAGAGCAAAATGAGATATGTTCTTTTACTACATATATGAATAAAACATTTACCTAAGTCTCAATCCAGATACGACGCTAAGAAAAACGAATTGAAAGAATTCGTTTAGTTCCCATTGAAAGTTCTTGATTCATCAGTCATTATTGACGGATACTAAAAAAATAGAAAAGATAGATAAGGTGATATAGGTAGAATAAAGGTATTCATTAGCTGTACCATTGACTGATCCTGTGATTGCGAATATTTGCAATATTCCAAAACGGGATTCTATTTCAGTTTAAGTAGTTTTTTAATATAATAAAAGAATTTAATTCGAAAATAACCTACATTTTGATTTTTTATTTTTCAATGGACCTAATCCATTTTTGATCTAAGGGCTTGGTATTCTTTTTTACTTTTTTCCTTTGAACTCATTGGATTCAGTACAGTAATATAATAAATAGGTTGTTGCCCTTTAGATTTGGAAAGAGTAAAATTGCCCCACAATAAAAAAAATTGCAAATTATTGAGGATTTTCAGGTGATTTTATTTCTTTATTTGAATTTGATTTCGGGCCCAACTCGATTCAAATAAGAGCAACTCCCATTACCCTTTTAGGTTCTATATTCTTTCTATATTAAAGATTTTGTATCGTAGTTACATACGGAAAGAACTCTTGGGGGGATCTAATGTAACAACAGTTGCATCATGAACATGGATTGTTCCAACAATCTATGTTTTTTTTCTTTTCGCAAATATTGAAAATACTAAAGAAAAAAAAGAAAAGAATAATAAAAAAGAGGAAATCTAATTATAATATATTAATTCCAATTAACCAATTAAAAATGAAATAGTAAAGAATTAAATAGATAGGGATAGTAATAAGAATTACTATTTAGAATAGTAATATTAACTTCAGTTTTTAAGTTAAGTTAATAAGTTCAAAGTGAAATAGTATTAGTATATTTATTGTATGAACGACCAATTACCAATTAATTTAATAAGATGAAAGTATTCAAAAAAAAAGAAAATATGAACCCC